CAACCGCGGGGTGAATGGAATCCGATACATAAATCAGTTACGAAAAGAATCGAAAAGGCTTTTATTGTGTCGCTTAAATTATATAGGAATTCTTGAACCCAAGAGTTAAGAATAAAAAGTTCTTCATTACACAAAATAGAATAACCACTTAGAATAACGAAGCAGATTGTATTTGTCGAGAAGTGAAAAATCGTATGGATATGATCCTCATCGTGCATCTTGATTAATTGGATTGTTTCTTTCTGGAGCCCTATACGAAGCTTTTCTAGACGTCTTTCCGGAAATTCCTTTATCATTTCGTCCAAGAGGAATAATTCCTCTAATTCTATGAATTTTTCTAGAATAGCCTTTTCTTGAATATCATTCAAAAAGGTTTCGGATTGACTAGTATTCCACCAATTAGTAACCCAGGATTCCAGACTTTTATTAAATGAGAGAGGGATCCACCAGGGCAAAAATACTACAAATACTATAGATGAAAGATATCTAAGGGGAATGGATGCGTTCTTTTTTGTCATTTTTTCATCTGTGAATTGTTAATGAACCCACCTCATTTGTTGATTCTATGCGTCTAATATTTCTATCAAGCATGAGTTCGATTCCAAGGTATCGCGCCTATAAATCGAGTCTTTTTTTTTTAGTTGGGATTCGGCGGTTAGTCCTTGAACCGAGTGTAGCAAACCTACAGAAATCGAAGAAGAATCCACCGCAAATTCTCGCTTCAAATTCCAATTGGAATTTGAAGCAAGAAATAATAAAAAAATAGGGTTTCCGGATATCTCAATTGATCAAATATTCGAAGTGATTCCCCCCTTCGATGAATGCCCGAAAGATTCAAATTCAAAAAATGAATATTAGTCGCATTTCGAAATGAAAGAACTTACCTTCTATTAAAAATGAAACTTTCGAATATTTCGCAAAAAAAATTAGCGGGCTCCCCAGCCCCGTCCCCGAGCATAGTCCAAGGAATATTTGAGAGAATTTTCTGAAGAATATTGTGATGATCAAAAATGAGTGAAAAAAAAAAAAAGACGGAAAAGTCCTCATTTTACGAGATCCAATTCTTTGGTCAGTAGTAAAGACAAAAGAAAGTATAAAAGAAAAGGGTTTCGTTTTAGATTATGGCTGTTCCGTACACGTTTGCTTTGGTCCAACAGGTCGTTCGGAAGAAACTTCAATCAAGTCCGTTTTGCTATAGAAAAATGGATTCGTGGGGGTTTCCTCCTGCTAAGAAAGCGTTTATTCTTCAGTTCATTTTTCAAAATCCTTCAATTGGTACACGCAAGAAATAGGCCAATTCCGCAGCCTTTTGCTCAATTTCTCGCGGAGTCAAATTCTCATCAGTACGATTCAAGGGAATGGCCCCCAAGCCTCTGCTTTCTATATAAAGGATACGACGAGCATAAATACCCTCTTTAACTTCTATTCTGATGGACTGAATATCTTTCATAAGGAATCGTAGAAAGATGCGGCGATTTTTTCCAGGAAATCCCCAACGAAAAATACACACTATTCCCTCTTTTGTATCAAATCGATCATAACCGCTACCTACATTCCATATAATTGTGCACCACAAATAGGAACTAATAAAGAGACCCGCGATCCCGTAGAAAGACATCACGATCCCTTGTGGAAAAAAATTTATTTGCTGCGACGGAAATAAAGATAGCAAATTCCTATCAAGATAACTAGAAATTCCAACCACTAAGAATCCTAATGAGCCTAAAAAAAGGATAAAGGCCCAGAAGAAATTGCCTGGTTTGCGAGAGCCCGCTATAAATTCTACCCATATATATTCTGATCGCCAACTCATACATACTAGCTCCAGTTGCATTTTATTGGAATTGGGGAAATAACCAAAACAAAATCCATTTTAGTTTACTTTTTGTATTTCCGAAGTAACTCTAGTACTATTTGGACGTGAGCTCTTAGCAATAATTCATCGAATTGGTGAGGTAGAATAAAATAAGAGTACCCCCTTCATATAAGTCCCTGTAGATTGGTACCATTGACTTTCATTGCAGACATGAGTTCGGATCACAGCCTCTTGTTCAAAATAGATAGAATTTATGTACCTATATATCATGTTTACACATGCATAAGAGCTCTTCGTTTATGTTCGGGGAAAGCCGCCTCTTAGTCTTATACACTATTCTACTAAATGGATATCCGTCATCGCTAAGTCTTGAAAAAAACTAGACGAGATTTGACCTTGATCCGATCGGATTTACAAAATCTTATTTTTTTCAAGATAAAGAAATAACGAAGCCATTGCCATTGCCGGAAATACTAGGCCCACTAAAGGCACAAAAATAGAGGGAAAGCTGTTGAGAATTGTCATAGAAAGGGTACCTCGATTTAATATTTGTACCTGTTATTGGTATAAGGATATCCTATAATAATTAGAATTCATATTCTAATTATTATCATATTCTAATTCGTATATAAATGTATATTAAGTATACTTATATAATTGTATATAAGTATACTAAGTATACTAAATGAGTATATATACTAAGCGCAAGGAATGTAGAACTAAATAAACGGGCCTATGCATCTTTCTACATGAAATATATGTATGATAATCCATTTGCGTTATTATTATTACTTATTTTTATTCTTCTGTTGTTTTTAGCTTCGGATTTCTTTTTTAATATCTAATTTTGTTAATACAAAATTAGATATTAAAAAAGAAAAGAATTTCTTACAAATTCCCTAGGGATTCGTTAGAATCCGATCCAACAGCAGAGATTCCTAGGAAAATAGTCCTTGTTAGGAGATATAGAAAGACGCAAGAGTTTCGATTTTCTCTATTTGAATTAGATACATACGCAAGAGGGGAACATGAAATTCATTTTATTTGCCCGGCCCCTAATTAATTCTAAGGAAGAATGCTTTTTTATGTTGTTTTATTGAGAGAGGTTTACTGATTACTAATCCGTCATATCGGTAAAATAATTATCCGCACGATTCTTTCTACAATGAAATTTTATGTCACCAAAGAAAAATCCATTCTTCAGATTTGATTTTATTTTGATTCGGATAAACTAACTAACTAATTGTTCGCCACAAAAAAAAGTTCACTTAAGAACTCTGCTGGAGTTAATTTTGATTCAAAGGAAAACGGCCGTGGAACAGAAATAACTCGCTCAGAACACCTTTTAAAGGATTACGTGGTACGATTGGATCGAATAAGCCCTTATCGAATAAATATTCAGCCTCTTGTGAACCTTCAGGTACTGTCTTATTCAATGTTTGTTCAATTACTCTTTTACCTGCAAATGCAATATAGGCATTAGGTTCAGCAATAATGATATCCCCCAACATACCAAAACTAGCTGTCACTCCACCCGTAGTAGGGGATGTAAGAATTGATACATAGAATAACTTTTTATTTGATTGATAATCATATAAAGCAGAAGATATTTTAGCCATTTGCATCAAGCTCAAACTTCCTTCTTGCATGCGTGCTCCCCCAGAAGCACACACTAGAAGAAGAGGTAAAAATTTATTGGCAGCATACTCGATCAAACGGGTTATTTTCTCGCCTACTACGGATCCCATACTACCCCCCATAAACTGAAAATCCATAACCCCAATTGCGATGGGAATCCCGTTTAGTTGCCCTGTACCTGTTTGAACAGCCTCCGTTAATCCTGTCTTGCTTTGATAAGAATCAATACGATTTTTATAAGGTTCCTCTTCTGAATCAAATTCAATGGGATCTATAGAGACCATGTCGTCATCCATCGGATCCCAAGTACCTGGATCAACCAAAAGGTCGATTCTATCTGAGCTAATCATTTTCAAATGATATCCGCATTGTTCACAAAGATACATTTTTGATTTAAGAAATTTCTTATAATTTAATCCATAACAATTTTCGCATTGAACCCATAAATGCCTGTATTTTTGAGTTACATCGCTTTCATTAGAACTTTCGCTTTCATTAGAACTTTCGCTTATAGTTAAATCACTACCATTCGTGCTACTTTGTATATTGGAACTCTCACTTTCACTACAAATGAAATTATAAATGTAACTGGCACTATAATTGTCACTACTACTTAAAACGTGACTATCAATACAGATTTGAGAATGAAGATAAGAGTCAAGGCAATTATGAATGTGATTATTCCAACTCGATTTAGTATCATACATGTAACGATCGGAATCAGGATCAGCGCTTTTAGATCCATTATTCCTCGAACTATAATTACGAAAGCTATAAAAAGAACTTTCTAGTTCACTCAGAAAAGAATGAGCATTGTCTAGTTCCAAAATTTGATTTTCAATATCAAAATAGATGGAATAACTGTCTCTATTACTATCCTTAACAAAAAAAGTGTCATCCGAGATGAAATTATGAATGTCCCTGACACCAGCTAATTTGCTGTAACTTGAACTGTCACTATCGCTCGAACTATGAATGTTTTTATTCTTATCATTTCTAATCAGTTCCTCGCTTACACTGGGATTTTTAATAGGACCAGGGCTCTCCATTGATTTACTTAACCAACACCTGTATTCTAATTCCCCCTTACCCTTAGATAACATCGAATTGAACCACCATTTTTTCATAGAGCTCTCTTGTCCCTATTTACATGAAAATACAATAGATGAATAGTCAATTGAAAGAAATCATTCTTTTTTGTGAGACCCCGGAGTATCACTTCGCTATATACGACCCTTTTCAATTCGAAATAGCGGCGGCTCTCGTATTGTGTAAAATTCGTATCGAAAAAAAGAAATATTTGTTCTCTCCTATAAATGAACTTTTTTCGTAAAATCTCGTCTACTAATAGAATAAGTTTCTATTCCAACACGGAACGAAAGGACAATATACAGGATGGGTAGAAGAAGTTGTGATACTTGGGACGAAACTGCGGAATAGAAAAGAATACACCAACCCTAAGAGCCCCTGGGATTAATTGTGGATCCAACGCAATAATAGAAAGAGTTGCGTTTGGTCTTATATTTTGTATTTAAGATCTTGGATA